AATATCGAATACTGGTAATAATATCAGCAAAAGAACGTTCTCCTGTGCTTCCAGACATGCGAGCTCCACATATTCTTGTACAGTCAAAAGGGGATCGATTCCGTAAAAGACGAGATCAGTAAATGAAAATTCACTGAAATTCAATCTTTGTGAGATCGTCAATATCGTACCGAGGGTTTCTTTAAAGTATACCAAATCAGTATAGCTATCCTTCTTCTGACGCAGCAACGCAACTCCAATCAGTCTCGAAACGAAGTCCTATATAATTTCTTTAGTCTTTTCTTTTTCTTTTTCTTGTCACTGTAGAACCGTGTACCATAGATTATAGAAAAATGTGAATTTGACGGGTTGTTTTCTAATAATTAATAATAAAATATGAATAAAAATTCATAAATAAAAATTCATAAAAGAGATTAGCCTATTCCCCGAATTCACAATTCAATTAGATGCGAAATCTAACCCCCTCCCCTTCGTACTTGTAGAATAAGAGTTTTTTGTTGAAATCCTTTTTTCATTTTAAGGAATTTCTTAGTTGTCCAGAAACAAGTACTGGCAGTAGAGAATATTCGAGAGAACAGCGAAAAAATAATTGTAAGAATCAATATTCTGAATGTGTGTATTCTTGTTCTTGTATTCGATGCAAAAGGTTTTTCTTGATTTTCTTGATACTTAATTAAACTACAAAGAGGTTTTTTTTTTATTTTAATATGGAAAATGGAAATAAAAAAAAAAGTAAAAGATATTATAAAGAAAAATAGAGGGTTACTTTTCGTTCTAAAATCTAAAAAAAAAAATGGATTCGATACAAATAAATAACAAATAAATAAATAAACTATAAAGAAGTGATCAACATAGAAATGATTTTCCAATTTTATTCCGTAGCGATTTCCATAGTGATTTGATTCAAAGACAGTTTCTTTGAATGAAGTTATACAACACAGTTTTTCTAATATATTATTATTTTAATATTTCTTTAATATTTCAATTTAGTTTGTTCTTTTATTTCTCAAGAGTTGTCCAATGAATCTTTTGATTCGGAGATAGGATAGGTATATTTTTAGATGATGAGTTGATTTCTTTTTCTACTTATATCGCTCTTTTTTTTTTCGAGTGTTGTCTATAATCTATAATGATAATGATTGATAAATGATTAATAAATAAAAAACTTTCAATTGGTATTTTTGCTTATCTTCGTATCTTTAAAAAATTGAATTTAGGAAAGTATTTTACAAATATATGGATAAAAAAAAATAGTTTATTTAGCTCCTTCATGCCCACTCTAACTAGTTATTTTGGTTTTCTGTTAGTAGCTTTAACTATAACTTTAGTTATATTTATTAGTCTGAGCAAGATACGACTTATTTGAAATTAATTGAATGAACAATTCATAAAAAAAAAAAAGAATTTTTTTTTTTGCAGTATTCCATTTTCTAGTTCCTTACCGTGTCAATTTCCAATTCTTGGTTATTGAGATTTATGGGCAATATGCATTAATATTTAAGGATAGATATTACCTCCTTTTTCCTCTTTTCAAACAAATTGAAATGATTGAAGTTTTTCTATTTGGAATCGTCTTAGGTCTAATTCCTATTACTTTGGCTGGATTATTCGTAACTGCTTATTTACAATACAGACGTGGTGACCAGTTGGATCTTTGATTAATTAATACCTTTTTTTTTGACCTCCTCCTTTTTTTAATCCACAGGAGGTCAAATTAAGATTGATGTTCAAGCTTTTCCCTAAAATTTTTGACTTAACAAAACAAGAATGGAATCACGCTCTGTAGGATTTGAACCTACGACATTGGGTTTTGGAGACCCATGTTCTACCGAACTGAACTAAGAGCGCTTTTTTATTACAAAAAAGAAAGCTGTAAGTAAAAAGATTCTTTTTTTTTTTTACTCCACTACATCTTGAATGCCTATACTATCTCATATATAAACTATATTATATATAAATATAATATATATAAATATAATAAATAATAATATGATATTAAAGAATATCATATTAATTTATGATTTAGGTATGCCCAATTTTAATTGATCTCAATTGATCCCTTGTTATTGTATTGCTCAGAGGCGAAGTAATAAGTAGGGATGACAGGATTTGAACCCGTGACATTTTGTACCCAAAACAAACGCGCTACCAAGCTGCGCTACATCCCTTTCAATTGGTCTACAATGTCATTGTAGAGAATCCCTGTCTTGTTTTCCACATACTTATTTCATTTCATTTTCTCCATTGAGATACATAACTTATCTTGCCATTTCTTCTTTTTTTTTGTCTCATATCATATAACATATAATACATATAATAATAAACTTATATACATATGAAAAAAAAAAATAGGAAACCCGCCGTAAATTTCGTGAATGCCCAGACGGAAAGAGACGTATTTTGTTCTTTTAAGAAAAGAAGAGGAAAATCTTATCTATCAAATTATTGTACATTTCTCAATTTGAATTAAGAATTCCGCGTACAAAACAAATGCGAGTGTCCTTTAATTTAAAATTTAACTACATATATACATCTGATCATATATGTATTGCCGTTATGTATTACAATAAAGAATATAGAAGGAGGATTTTTTATGCGAGATCTAAAAACATATCTATCCGTAGCGCCAGTAATAAGTACTCTATGGTTCGGGTCTTTAGCAGGTCTATTGATAGAGATCAATCGTTTTTTCCCGGATGCTTTGACATTCCCTTTTTTTTCATTCTAGTTATTAACACGGGGGGGTGAAGAAACTTAGAGACACAATTAAATATCTCTGACTACTACCCCCTTTTTTTCTAATTCGAATAAGTTAGAAAAGAGAAAGAATAAAAGTGGATTCAACCTCAGCCAAACACGGAACTGGGTTCAAACTTCAAGTAAATTTACTTTAATTAAATCTTTAATTAAATCTTTAATTAAATTAAGAGAACAGAAGTGGAAATGCGGTTAGGGCAACAGTATCATACAAGAAGTTGAAATAAAATAGAAAGACTGTACTTCTATTCTAATCTAAACTTCTAATCTAAATATACTTCTAAATGTAAATATAATTTTTAATCATTGTATTACTTATTTTTACTATTACTATATTGGCGGCAACAAAATCTTTCATAATTTGATTTCGAGTTAGTAACTTGTATTTTTTCCTTCTTTTCTTCTTCGTTTCGGATAGGAAAATAGAAGAGTTGAGTGAATAAAAACCAAAAGGAGGTTCATGGCCAATGGTAAAGACGTCCGAATAAGGGTTATTTTAGAATGTACCAGTTGTGTTCGAAAGAGTGTTAATAAGAAATCAATAGGCATTTCTAGATATATTACTCAAAAGAATCGACACAATAGGCCTAGTCGATTGGAGTTGAGAAAATTCTGTCCCTATTGTTACAAACATACAATTCACGGGGAGATAAAGAAATAGATGGAATCGATCAACTGCGTGTGACTTTTACAAGGAAGATGAAAAATGACATATTGACATATCATATATTAGCATATCATATGTTAATATATATATTTAAATAGAAATAAGCAAAATCCTATTTCTTAATTCGAAATCATTAGCATTTTTGATCCGATCAAAGGAAATAGGATTCTCGAAAAAAGGAATAAAATAAACAAGCCATGGATAAATCCAAGCGACTTTTTCTTAAGCCCAAGCGATCTCTTCGTAGGCGTCTGCCCCCGATTGGATCGGGGGATCGAATTGATTATAGAAACATGAGTTTAATTAGTCGATTTATTAGTGAACAAGGAAAAATATTATCTAGACGGGTGAATAGATTGACTTTAAAACAACAACGATTAATTACCATTGCTATAAAACAAGCTCGTATTTTATCTTCATTACCCTTTCTTAATAATGAAAGACAATTTGAAAAAAACGAGTTGGTCGCTCGAACTACGGGTCTTAGAACCAGAAAAAAATAGGCTTACTCTTTAATTGAATCAAAATTTCAATCCGAACTCAAACGTCGGTTGATGTTTTGTTCGAGAAAAATCCAGGAATACAGATTTGATTGTCGTGTCGTAAAAAAAAAAAACGAATTGGGTAAAGTAAATAAAAAAATAAATATTTTTTTATTGAATGTTTTTGTTCAGTTTGACTACTTGATCATATTATGATCATATTTTATCATACTTATTTCTATTCTACCTTCCCGGAATTCATTTTCCAAGTAATTCCATGTCAAAGTCAAACATTCCGAAGGATTCCTTCCAATCTCCTTATTTTATCATGTCATTGGAAATCAGATAAAGGCAATTCCTATTTAATATAGCTAGTTGTGCAAGTATTTTACGATTAAGAAGCAACTGTTTCTTGTACAGATTGTTTATTAATGTACTATAACTATAGGATACTGCATTCTCGCGAATTGCTGCATTTATACGAGTGACCCATAAACACCGAAAATTTCTTTTGTGCCTATCTCTATCCCGATAGGCCGAAAACAAAGCTTTTATTCTTTGTTGAATAATAGTTCGAGTAAGTCTTGAATGAGCCCCACGAAAGCTTGATGTGAATAAACGAATTTTTGTTCTACGCCTCCGAGCTATATATCCTCGTCTAATTCTGGTCATTGAATAAACGAAACTTTGATAAATAACTAATTGATTTCCTTTCTTTCAGTTATTCTTTTTCCCTTTTCTAGAATAACAAAACGGATTCTTCCAATGTATAAAATAATAATTCCAACGGCTTTTGCTACTCTAACCTTCCCAACCACTATTTTTTCTTTTTTTTTTTTATAAGCATTTCGCCTTGAAATAAGAAATCTTATTGGTACTAGGTATCAAACAAAAATATAGTAAATAAAAATAAGTAGTAATTAAGTAGTAAATAGAAATGGATAAATAAATAGTGGGTTCCATCGTTTCTATGGTTATTTCTTAAACGGCGAGGTCCTCTCTATACACCGGAGCCCCTTAACTTGATCGAATCAATGCTATTGTTAACTTGTACAGTTTACACTTTTTGGCTCTACCCATGAATTCCCCAGTAGTAGGTCTTTCACAACGAGATCCGTTTTTACAGTAACGGTATTTAATTATGTGGATTAGCTGATTAGCTGACCTTGTTAGTCCGTTCTTGCAAGAGTAGAGGCATCCATTTTCGGCTTTTTAATTTAAATAAGATTTGCCCTGCTTAACAGATAATCATTTGCTACCAATGGGGAATTCTTTCGCATTTTCAATTGAAAATTGAGGTAATTGAATTTGCACCAATAGAAACCATAAATTTGATACACAATAGAAGCATATTCTAGATCTTTTTTTTTTCATTTTAGATAGTGAAGGGGAGTCTTCCATTCTATCCTATTCATCGGTACTGATCACGGATAGTGGAAAAATTATTTCTTTTGTCCCAACCCACAATCTGAAATCTGAACGAGTCGCACATACACCCTAGTACATGTCCCTCGGCGCTGAGGGCATCCCCCGAGAGCGGGGGATTTGGTGACATTTCTGATTGGCTGTCTTGTGTTTCTAATAAGTTGTTTAATAGTTGGCATGTTGAATCGTATGCATAATGGGCTGGTTTAGATCGATCCTAACCGGATTATTATGAATTCTTTCTATATTCATATTCTATTTTAATATTTTATTAAAATTAATAAAATTCAAATTAATAGAATATGAAACCTCGGTAATAAACTAAAATCTCAAATCGCGATTTGTGTGAAATTCCTGCTATTTTTTATGCAACTGCTACAAGATCAACAATTCCATGAACTTGGGCTTCTGCTGCTGACATAAAAACATCCCTTTCCATGTCTTCAGATACAACCCATAAGGGTTTGCCTGTTCTTTGTGCATAAACCCTTGTGAGGATTTCGCGCAGTTTCAGTAGTTCTTCCGCTTCCAGGACAAATTCTCCTATTTGTGCTTCATAAAAAGCAGCAAAAGGTTGATGGATCATTACCCTGATGATATAAGATAATAAAGGGTTACTTTATCTCGCATAAGAAGGTCACGAGAAGAGATAAAGAATAAAAAAAAAGATAGAATTGAACAACCGTACAGGCATTGCTTGCGCATTGCATACGGCTCTACAAGAGAATTCACTTTTACCGAAGAAAAATAGAGAGTCTACAAAGCCTAGGTCGGTAAATGATACAATGACCACCCTTTCCTTGGGAGGAATTAAGAAAAATAAAATACTATGGTGGCTCCGTTGCTTTATTTCATCGGTGATTTAGCAATCCCAAAGTTTCTTTTTTTTTTCAAATAAAAAAAAAAGAAAAAAGAATATAATCTTTTTTTTTTTGTCCTCTTTCATAATTCATAATAATATAAATAGCATTAAGAACCTTCTGGTGTGAAAACAAAAAAAAAGGTTTGCGACACTGAAATAGGCTCCCGATAAAATCGGAACTACCCTTAATATCTCATACTACTCTTTCAATACATAATCTAATGTTAAAACGAAATTGTTAAAACGAAATAAAAAAATTTCTTATATTGAATTCGAAATGCCATGCTATTATTACTTAATATTCATATTTCATATGGCGAAGGCATAGTTTTCTTTTTTCTTTCAAATAAAATAAAAACTCATTGGCGCCAAGCGTGAGGGAATGCTAGACGTTTGGTAATTTTTCCTCCGACCAGGATAAAAGATCCCATTGAAGCGGCTAATCCCATGCATACTGTTTGTACATCTGGTCGCACAAATTGCATAGTATCATAAATAGCTATTCCGGGTATTACCCATCCGCCAGGAGAGTTGATAAACAAATACAAATCTTTGATCTCACTTTCTGTACTGAGATATACCATAAGACCGATAAGTTGATTCGAGATCTCACTATCAATATCTTGACCTAAAAAAAGTAATCTTTCTCGATAAAGTCGGTTGATTAGGATCAAATTCTATCCCTTAGGAACCGTACATGCACCTTTTGATGCATACGGTTCATCAAAAATCGCGAAAAAAAGAATCAATATGTAGATCCCATTTAACGAATAACGAAGGGGTTTTTTCTCCATTTTTCAAGAAAGATGGTGTTTTTACCCGTTTACCTATAAATAAAAAAAAAATTCATTAAACTTATCAAACTAACTTCTCATTGATGTATTCTTTCATCGGGATCCAATTCAAATCACGATAACATTCTCTTGTTCCTGAGTGGGCTTCTTTAATTCTTTTAGGTTTGTGCTCTACTCCGAGTAAAGATCTGCCCGATTTGGATTTGCACATATAGGGCAAATGCCCCCAATACCGTGTCTTTTTGCTACAACTTCCTTTTTTTTTCAATTCATTTCACGCCTTCCACAAAATATTTGACGTATTTATCAAATTATTCGATTGATTATGATTAGTAGTTTTAAATTACTCCTATTTCTAATTTATAAAATTTATAAATAGAATATGATACAAATAGTAATCATGGATATAGTACTAATTGGGTTTTTCTAAGCGGAGCCTGGATACTTCATTTTATTGGTCCAAACAAGCTAACCATAAATTATTCTAATTGATAATATTAATCTGAATACCTCCAAAGCATAGATCTAATTGCACTTTATTGCCACTTCACGCTCTAATTTTTGGATGATTTAATCAATCCTTCTTTGGTGAAACAGAGGATATCTCGATCGGGGTAGAGAACGGGGAAATCCCATAATGACCCAATGTCTCTGACAAGTCGCACTATACGTCAATCCAATTTGAACTATCCTCTCCGGGATTTCGAAAAGGGACTTTTGGAACACCAATAGGCATTAAATGAAATAAAAAAAAAATGAAGTACTCTATTTCACTTTGATGTGAAAGCGTAACAATGAATTTATTGTCTTAATAATATTATATGAATTTATTGTCTTAATAATATTATATTGGATATTGGCTTTTATTTTATTATTTTTTCTATTTTCTTTATTTTTTTGTTTTATTTTATTTGTTATTTGCGCAGATTCGATAAGTTCATAACATAAAAAAAAAAGAAGACAAAATGAATAAAGTAAAATTCTTACGAATAGGCTCTTTGAATGATGAACAAATCCGTATGCATTCGCTCATCTAAAATGGAGTCAACCTCCCATTGCGTATTGGTACTTATCTGGTATAGAATAGATCTGCTTCTCTTTGTTCCTACAAACAGAATTGTGACATTCTGACTAAAATACTAAAAAAAAATGGAATCCTTTCTCCGAGATAATCCACTGAAAAAGGGAGGTCCATAACATAGTTTTTTCTAGTGCAATAAAGTTACATAGTGTCTATCTTTCGTTGATAAGGGGGTATTCCATGGGTTTGCCTTGGTATCGTGTTCATACCGTCGTATTGAATGATCCCGGTCGTTTGCTGGCTGTCCATATAATGCATACAGCTTTGGTTGCTGGTTGGGCCGGCTCGATGGCTCTATATGAATTAGCAGTTTTTGATCCTTCTGACCCCGTTCTCGATCCAATGTGGAGACAAGGTATGTTCGTTATACCCTTCATGACTCGTTTAGGAATAACCAATTCATGGGGTGGTTGGAGTATTACAGGAGGAACTATAACGAATCCGGGTATTTGGAGTTATGAAGGTGTGGCTGGGGCGCATATTGTGTTTTCTGGCTTGTGCTTCTTGGCAGCTATCTGGCATTGGGTGTATTGGGATCTAGAAATCTTTTGTGATGAACGTACAGGAAAACCTTCTTTAGATTTGCCCAAGATCTTTGGAATTCATTTATTTCTCTCAGGAGTGGCTTGTTTTGGGTTTGGTGCTTTTCATGTAACAGGATTGTATGGTCCTGGAATATGGGTGTCTGATCCTTATGGGCTAACCGGAAAAGTACAATCTGTAAATCCAGCGTGGGGTGTGGAAGGTTTTGATCCTTTTGTTCCGGGAGGAATAGCCTCTCATCATATTGCAGCAGGGACATTGGGCATATTGGCGGGCCTATTCCATCTTAGTGTCCGCCCGCCCCAACGTCTATACAAAGGATTACGTATGGGAAATATTGAAACCGTGCTTTCCAGTAGTATCGCTGCTGTCTTTTTTGCAGCTTTTGTTGTTGCTGGAACTATGTGGTATGGTTCAGCAACTACCCCCATTGAATTATTTGGTCCCACTCGTTATCAATGGGATCAAGGATACTTCCAGCAAGAAATATATCGAAGAGTTGGTACTGGGCTGGCTGAAAATCAAAGCTTATCCGAAGCTTGGTCTAAAATTCCTGAAAAATTAGCTTTTTATGATTACATCGGAAATAATCCGGCAAAGGGTGGATTGTTCAGAGCAGGTTCAATGGATAACGGGGATGGAATAGCTATTGGGTGGTTAGGACATCCTCTATTTAGAGATAAAGAAGGGCGTGAGCTTTTTGTACGTCGTATGCCTACTTTTTTTGAAACATTTCCGGTTGTTTTGGTAGACGGAGACGGAATTGTTAGAGCCGATGTTCCTTTTCGAAGGGCAGAATCGAAGTATAGTGTTGAACAAGTAGGTGTAACTGTTGAGTTCTATGGTGGTGAACTAAATGGAGTCAGTTATAGTGATCCTGCTACTGTGAAAAAATATGCTAGACGCGCACAATTGGGTGAAATTTTTGAATTAGATCGTGCTACTTTGAAATCCGATGGTGTTTTTCGTAGTAGTCCAAGGGGTTGGTTTACTTTTGGACATGCTTCGTTTGCCCTGCTCTTCTTCTTCGGACACATTTGGCATGGCTCTCGAACCTTGTTCAGAGATGTTTTTGCTGGTATTGATCCAGATTTAGACGCTCAGGTGGAATTTGGAGCATTCCAAAAACTTGGAGATCCAACTACAAGAAGACAAGTAGTTTGATACAACATTAATCTCTGATTTTGCGTCTCTATTTTCTTTTTGTAATTTGACATAGGGGTACTGGGGACATCTTGATTTGAATCGCCGCCTTTTCTTTGTCTTGACTCTTGCTCTTTTTTTATCCGGGAACGCTCTAAATAAACAGATATGGAAGCTATAATTGTAAACCACGATTGAATCTATGGAAGCATTAGTTTATACATTCCTCTTAGTATCGACTCTAGG